AAATAGATCGAATCAAATATTTTTTAATATTAAATGCTATACTATAGAATTGTACTATATAATTGTGATGTGAGAAAAAAACTAAAATTATATATAGATAGATTAATCGTTATATTCTATGGTCTATGGTAAGTATGAGTATTGAATATTTCCTTTCAATTCTATATTCTCTTTTTTCGATAGTCATATTCATTATGACTAGCTAATAGGAATCGCCAAGAATGCAAATATAAGTATATTAATTAATAGCTAACAATAGTTTATTGAATCCCTATGCAGGTATAATTTATCTTATGTGAGCCTGCTTAGCTCAGAGGTTAGAGCATCGCATTTGTAATGCGATGGTCATCGGTTCGATTCCGATAGCCGGCTTTTCTCTATTTATTTTCTTCGAGTTTTTACATGATTGAGAATGCCCTTTTGAAATCCGAAATCAAATAATATTGAAAAATATATTTTTTATCTTATAGGAACTTACAACTATGCCATGAAAAGAATCCCTTTTATCTATTTTTTATCTATATATAATCTTTATATATAATATATATAGAATAGAAAGGTCTGGATATTTATTCATCTAATTATTCTTTAGAGTACAAGTACACTACTTCCGTAAACTTCGCTTCATTTATCATTTAGTTCAGTTTTAGTTTAGGTTTATTCTGTAAAATTAAATTTCATCAATAAGAATTCAATATAAATAAGAATAAGGAGTCTTTATGTCGCGTTACCGGGGACCTCGTTTCAAAAAAATACGCCGCCTGGGAGCTTTACCGGGACTAACTAATAAAAGGCCTAGAGCCGGAAGTGATCTTAGAAACCAATCACGTTCCGGTAAAAAATCTCAATATCGTATTCGTCTAGAAGAAAAACAAAAGTTGCGTTTTCATTATGGTCTTACAGAACGACAATTACTTAAATACGTTCGTATCGCCGGCAAAGCCAAGGGGTCAACAGGTCAGGTTTTACTCCAATTACTTGAAATGCGCTTGGATAACATCCTTTTTCGATTGGGTATGGCTCCGACTATTCCTGGAGCCCGTCAATTGGTTAACCATAGACATATTTTAGTCAATGGTCGTATAGTAGATATACCAAGTTATCGCTGCAAACCCCGAGATATTATTACGGCGAGGGATGAACAAAACTCTAGAGCTCTGATTCAAAATTCTTTCGATTCATCCTCTCAGGACGAAATGCCAAAACATTTGACTCTTCAACCATTCCAATATAAAGGATTAGTCAATCAAATAATAGATAGTAAATGGGTCGGTTTGAAAATAAATGAATTGCTAGTCGTAGAATATTATTCGCGCCAGACCTAAACCTAACGAAAAGAAAATAAAAAATCACAAGGGTTCGGACAATTTTGATCCCTTTCGTCGAAGTAAATTAACCTAAGGTTAAGATAAATAAGAGTTTGATCCGGATTTTTCTCCGGTTTAGGTATCATAGAACGGGAGGGAGGTTTTCATTCCTTGTCTACTCTTTTCCTTTCAGTATTTTCCGTGACACAGTAATTAGGAATAAAATATATATCAAAGAAAGGTCTAACTGTTTTGTGTTGGAATATAATTTTATATATTTTACTCTTTTGGTTAGTAAGATCAGTGAATTAGATGAAGGTACGGAAAGAGAGGGATTCGAACCCTCGGTAAACAAAAGCCTACATAGCAGTTCCAATGCTACGCCTTCAACCACTCGGCCATCTCTCCTACATAATGATTATGACCCAAAAACCGAGTGAATAGCGAGCCGGTACTAGTAGATTATTGGATAGGAACGACCAATTAATTCTAATTATAACTATAAAAAATAGATGATTTTCATCAAAGTCAAAGAAAGATCTTTCTTTTGAGGTTAGGCGGATAAATATAAAATATGAAAACTGTTAGAAACATTCTATTCATGTTTGCAAAACCAGCCTTCGCCTCTTTTTCTGTTATTTTATACCGGTACCGAAGGCAATCACTAAATTATAACGAATCAGCTGATTGATGGGTCTATTTTTGCACTTAGGTTAATGGATCTCTTTAGATCACGATTATATTTAGACTATAATTCCATATCTTATATCTTAAGAATTCTCAAATTCCTTTCCAGTCCAGTATTCAGAATATATATAGTTGATTGTATAGTGTATACCTCCTATGCATACAAAATAAAACGGGCGGGTTTTTTCATCATAGAATGGTTATTCGATCTTTTTTTCTTCTTTGGATGAGAATTCAATAAAAAAATTTTTCGTTATTCTCATCTGTAACTTCAATGAAATTGAATACTTTCTTTTGTTGGTATACTACTCCATTTACATTAGGATGAAATCGAAGCGTACTCCAATATTTATTTCTTTGTTTTTTTTTTTTATTCCTGTCAAAAAGGAACAATTTGAATAAATATAAATACAGGGCCCATATCTTTTTTATTAATGAATCTGTTTTTATGTTATTTCGTACTGTACAATTCTTTTCTTTGTGGGATCGGTTTACCACGAGAGGTA